CCATTTATTAAAAAAAATGAATAAACTTAACACAAAAGAGGAAAAAGAAATAATCGTAACCTGGTCCCGGGCATCTACCATTATCCCCACAATGATCGGGCATACCTTTGCTATCCATAATGGAAAGGAGCATCTGCCTATTTATATAACAGACCGCATGGTAGGACACAAATTGGGAGAATTTTCTCCCACTTTAAATTTTTTAGGACATACCAAAAGTGATAATAAATCTCGTCGTTAAGAGAAAATTACGATTAACTAAAACACGTTTATGCTAACTCATTAGTAGGAGGTACTTTATGATAACAATGATAACAAAAGAAAAACCAGAAAAAAAAAGAAAGATATATGCTTTTGGCCAACATATACCTATGTCTCCTGACAAAGCAAGAAGAGTAATTGATCAAATTCGCGGACGGTCCTATGAAGACACACTAATGATACTAGAACTCATCTCCTATCGAGCATGTTATCCAATTTTTAAATTGGTTTATTCTGCAGCAGCAAATGCTAGTTACAGTATGTCTTCTAAGGAAACTAATTTAATTATTAGTAAAGCAGAAGTCAACGCAAGTACTAGCACGAATAAATTAAAACCCGGGGCGAGGGGTCGGAGTTATCCGATAAAAAAATATACCTGTCATATAAGTATTGGAATGAAAGATATATCTTTCGATGATGAATATGGAGAGGTAGATTCGTTAAAAAGTTTAAAAAAAACGAGATGGAAAAAGAAATATACAACTACAGGCTATCATAGTAGTGAGGGAATATGGGACAAAAAATAAATCCACTCGGTTTCAGACTTGGTACAAACCAAAGTCACCATTCTGTTTGGTTTGCACAACACAAAAATTATTTAGAGGATCTACAAGAGGATCAAAAAATAAGAGATTTTATTAAAAATTATGTACAAAAGAATACGAGAATATCCTCCGCGATAGAGGGAGTTGCGCGTATAGAGATTCAAAAAAGAATCGATCTGATCCAGGTCATAATATTTATGGGATTCCCAAAGTTATTATTAGAAAGCAGATCACGAGGAGTCGAAGAATTAAAGACAACCCTAGAAAAAGAATTAAATTGTATAAACCGTAAACTTAACATTGCTATCAAAAGAATTTCAAAACCTTATGGAAACCCCACAATTCTTGCAGAATTTATAGCCGAACAATTAAAAAATAGGGTTTCATTTCGAAAAGCAATGAAAAAAGCTATTGAATTAACCGAACAAGCAGATACAAAAGGCATTCAAATTCAAATTGCAGGTCGGATTGATGGAAAAGAGATTGCACGTGTTGAATGGATACGAGAAGGCAGGGTTCCCCTCCAAACCATTGGAGCTAAAATTGATTACTGTTCCTATAGTGCTCGAACTATCTATGGTGTGTTGGGGATAAAAATTTGGATATTTATCAACAAGGAATACTAAAATCTTACTTTTACAAATTAAACCCCTCCTTACTTTTTTTTTCAAAGCCATCAATTAATTCTTTTAATTCTATAGGGCTAAATAAAAATTCGACTGACCCTTTAATAAAAAATAAAATTGCTATGCTTAGTGTGCGACTCGTTGGTTGTTTAGGATTAGGGTTAAACACGATTATCTCTGCTCTCCAGTATGAAGGAATGAGTAAAGACATACTAACCACCTCATCACTTCGCATTATCTCAATTAAAAAAATCAGCCAAAATTTGATATAATGATCATACCTTTGTAGCGACTGAACCCTTTTTTGTTTCTGAAAAAAATCTTTCTTTGTAAAAACAAAAGCTAGACGAAAAATGTAGATAAACGGAAGGATGAGAGAACGAGAAAAAAATGATCTAGAATTCCAATATGTAAGGTCAAAAAATCATCTTATAAATTAAAATAGGACGATGTAATATAGCATGAAGCAAGATTCATCCTAAGTATACGTAAATGACTTTTATTTTTCCTAGAGCAAAACACAAAAATCAAGAGCTTTGAGCCACTAAAGACTGAGAAAATTGACTCAAGAACAACTTTCATGACGAGCTCCATTGTAAAACTAAGACCTAAGCATTAAGTAAGAAGCGATGGGAACGATGGAAGCTGTGAATGCAAAAGATTCTATGGAAAAGGAAATCTTACTGATTCGCCGGTAGGGATGGCGGAAGGAAGCCCAGATGAATTGATCTATTCGTCGAAGGCACACAAAAAGTCTAAAACTGAAACAGAAGAGTAAATATTCGCCCGCGAAAACTTGATTTTTTTAAATCCTTTTAGTCGCGAGGAGCCAGATGAGAAGAAATTCTCACGTCTGGTTCTGTAGTAGGGATGGAATTCAGAAACAACTATCAACTATAACCCCAAAAGAACCAGATTCCGTAAACAACATAGAGGAAGAACGAAGGGAATTTCTTATCGGGGGAATCGTATTTGTTTCGGTAAATATGCTCTTCAGGCGCTTGAACCTACTTGGATCACATCCAGACAAATAGAAGCTGGTCGACGAGCAATGACACGAAATGTACGTCGTGGTGGAAAAATATGGGTAAGAATATTTCCAGACAAACCAGTTACAGTAAGACCTGCAGAAACACGTATGGGTTCAGGTAAAGGATCCCCCGAATATTGGGTAGCTGTTGTTAAACCAGGTCGAATACTTTATGAAATGAATGGAGTAACAGAAAATATAGCTAGACGGGCAATTTCAATAGCAGCATCAAAAATGCCTATACGAACTCAATTCATTTTTTCAGGATAAAGTATAAAAAGAACAATCAACAAAAAGGTTCTTCATTATGAAAAAATTACAAATTTATTTTTTTGATTTTTTGAGATAAACAATATTTCTTTTTTTCTTTGTCCTTTGCATTGAAAAAAATTTTTAAATCGTATGATTCAACCTCAAACCCATTTAAATGTAGCCGATAACAGCGGGGCCCGAGAATTAATGTGTATTCGAATCATAGGCGCTAGCAATCGTCAATATGCTCATATTGGTGACATTATTGTTGCTGTAATCAAAGACGCAGTACCAAATATGCCCCTAGAAAGATCAGAAGTTGTCAGAGCTGTAATTGTACGTACTTGTAAAGAACTCAAACGAGACAACGGTATGATAATACGATATGATGACAATGCTGCAGTTGTTATTGATCAAGAAGGAAATCCAAAAGGAACTCGAATTTTTGGTGCGATCGCCCGTGAATTAAGAAAACAAAATTTTACTAAAATAGTTTCTTTAGCTCCCGAGGTATTATAAAACCATGTTTATAGTAGGTTATAGTAGGTTAATTGAAAAAAATTGATATAAATTAAGAGATAGATTGTATCTCACGCATATACCTTATCATAAACAAAAAAACATGTTGATCATATCAAATAATGAGTTACCTACAATTTTAGACATAATGGGTAGAGACACTATTGCTGAGATATTAACTTCTATACGAAATGCTTATACGGATCAAAAAAGAGTGGTTCGAATAACATCGACTAATAGTACCGAAAATGTTGTAAAAATACTTTTACGAGAAGGTTTTATCGAAAACATGAGAAAACAGCGGGAAAACCATAAAAATTTTTTGGTTTTAACGCTGAGACACCAAAGGGCTAGAAAAAAACCCTATAGAAACCTTTTCAATTTAAACCGAATCAGTCGACCGGGTCTACGAATCTATTCTAACTATCAACGAATTCCTCGAATTTTAGGCGGGATGGGGATTGTAATTCTGTCCACTTCTCGAGGTATAATGACCGACCGAGAGGCTAGACTAGAAGGAATCGGCGGAGAGATTTTGTGTTCTATATGGTAATCTTTCTCATAGACAAATTCTATTCAAAATCGATTCTGTGAAATTGTAAAAAAACTAAAAGGGCTGGGTTGTTTAATACTGTTACGCTTCCTTTAGTTGATACTTCATAGAGGCTTTACCTCGAATGAAAGAACAAAAATAGATTCATTTAATTACCGAATCGTTTCCCAATGGCATGTTTCGAATTCGTTTAGATGCTGACGATCCGATTCTAGGTTATGTTTCAGGAAAGATCTAGCGTAGTTTTATATTACCAGGAGATAGAGTCAAAGTTGAAGTAAGTTGTTACCGAGGGCGTATAATTTTTGACTCCGCAACAAAGATTTGAAGGATTAAATGGTTTGAACGCCCCTTTCGTGGGAAGGGGAATTGAGATGAAAAATTATCAATAAACTTTTTGTCTTCAAAGAAGTAGATTCCGAAGTTGATTCAAATTTAAGATAAGGAATGACAAGTATGAAAATAAGAGCTTCTGTCCGTAAAATTTGTGAAAAGTGTCGATTAATCCGTAGGAGGGGACGACTTATAGTAATTTGTTCCAATCCGAAACATAAACAAAGACAGGGATAATCAGACTCGCTAAAGAAACTGATGACAAATACAAATAAGGAATCTTTTGTAACATGAAATGGATATATCCATAGATCTCTGACTGATATTTATAAAATATGAAATGATAAAATATGGCAAAAGTTATACCACGAATCGGTTCACGTAGAAATGGACGTATGGGGTCACGTAAGAGTGCACGTAGAATACCAAAAGGAGTTATTCATGTTCAAGCCAGTTTCAATAATACCATTATAACTATTACAGATGTACGGGGGCGGGTGGTTTCTTGGTCCTCTGCCGGTACTTGCGGATTCAAGGGGACAAAACGAGGGACACCTTTTGCTGCTCAAACCGCGGCGGGAAATGCTATTCGTACAGTGGTCGATCAAGGTATGCAACGAGCAGAAGTCATGATAAAGGGTCCCGGTCTCGGAAGAGACGCAGCACTCCGAGCGATTCGCAGAAGTGGTATATTATTAACTTTTATACGAGATGTAACCCCTATGCCACATAATGGATGTAGACCCCCCAAAAAAAGGCGAATATAGAAATGCACGTTAAGGGACGGTCAAGAGAAACAAGAGAAATAAATGATTCAATGATCAAATAATAATAATATTACTATGGTTCGAGAGAAAATATCAGTATCTACTCGGACACGC